GTGGTTTGATTATGTGATGGATTGTGTTTTTGTTTGATTTTTTTGGTTAGTGGAATTTACTGGTTTGGCAAATTTGGTGTTGGTTGTGTTTTGTGTTGGGTGATGGCCTTGTTGTTTAGGGGGAAAGCAGAGGATAGTTGGTTATGGATTTGATGATGATGAATGTTGTGTTTTTTGGTAGGGAGATATAGCTGATTTTTTGGCCAATTATGACAAAAAAATCAAGAAAAAAGAAACGAACGATCGAAAATATAAAATTGACGCGTGAAAATCAAGGTTTGAGTATAAATTCCTAGAAAGGGGTAAAAATATAAGTATGTCCGGCAACCATAACATTATCGGCTACTTAAGAGGTAAATAGCCCCCCCCTCGTGAATGGGGTCAAAGTGCATCAGTATCCGGGTATGCGACGGCTTATCCACAAACCATGACAAGTTAAGGGGTTTCGGTGAACGTAAGTCCGCATGTCATATGATGGACATGTCAAGAGGAAGATATCTCCTGCTACGCACTGGAAGGGCATATTGAAAGGACCCCCCTAAGAGAAGCGCAGAGGGAGGGAAATGCCGCGATTACGAGGCAAAAAGGGGAGTAACCATCCCGACCACTTGTATCTGTGAAGAGCAAGAGAGACGGAAAGAGCCAAGTTATGGCCCTGAAATAGGAACCAGTGGCATGAGAGAGCAATTCGTGCTAGGGTGTAGGGGGATATTATGACCTTGAAAACAATAAACGAGGGTAGCACCAACGTTGAGTAGCTCGGTTCTCGTGAGAAACACGATCAATAGATAACCACGCTCTCTGGCTTGGGAGTTCCTGAAAGGTTTTGGTAAGGAAGATATCCTTGGAGGTGGGCGAATCCTAATTGACTAGGAGCATGCAAAGGCGTACTGTGACGTTCATCCGTTAGGTAGTTATTAGGGAGACACGATAATATCAGAGTCGATCTTAAGCTACGCCGGCGGCCTGTGGCATGAGGTAGGATCACTTGGGTTTATGGTACCTGAAGCAAAGATGACCCTAGAAGTGGAAAGGCGCGAACATTATCTTCCAAAGGAAAATGTTTGAGTTAGGGGGGTGATGGACCTTTGTGTAGCATGGAATATCCTACATTACATCAGTGTCTGATGCGGAAAAAAGGTTAAATGCAGAATAAGACATAGCTTACAATATATGAAAAAAGTACAAGGTAGCCGGGGGGGGTTAGGGGGGGGTAGGGAGATATAGCTGATGTGATGTTCCTGTAGTTAAAGTCCTATAACGACAGCTTTTCAGGCTGTGGGTCCTGGAGAGAGGCCAGGTAGGAATATATGATGGACTTTGTTTTATTTTTAGGGGGGTGCTTCGTTTTGGGGGGTTTAGCAGTCGCCTCCAACCCTTCTCCCTACTATGGGGTAGTAGGATTGGTTTTGGCTTCTGTAGCTGGGTGTGGTTGGTTGGTAAGTTTGGGGGTTTCTTTTGTGTCCTTGGTGCTGGTTATGGTCTATCTTGGTGGGATATTGGTGGTGTTTGTATACTCGGTGTCTTTGGCGGCCGAGCCCCATCCTGAGGCTTGGGCTGATTGAGGGGTTGTTGGATACGCTTTGGGGATGGGGTTGGTTGTTGTGGTTGGGGTTATGGTTGGTGGGGGGTTTGAGTCGTTGGTTGAAGGGGGGACGGTGGATAACGGTGGGCTGCTGTCTACTCGTTTGGATTTTAATGGGGTGGCTGTGTTTTACTCGTGAGGGGGCGGGCTGTTTTTAATTGGTGGATGGGCTTTGCTATTGACATTGTTTGTGGTGTTAGAGCTTGTTCGGGGGCTGTCTCGGGGGGCTATTCGAGCTGTTTAGGGGGAGGTCAGAAAGTAGTTTAGTTGAAAATACCAGCTTTGGGAGTTGGTGAGGAAGGTTTGATTCCTTCTTTTCTGAGGGAAACTCTAAGAAGAGGTTGATTCTTCAATCTTTGGTTTACAAGACCAATGTTTTTATAAACTATTAGAGTTATAATTTTAGGATTTTATTTTCTAGAAGGGAAACAAGTGGGAATAGGATTAGGATAATTGTGAAGTATGAGATGGAGGCTAGTTGGCCGATGATGATGAATGGGTGTTCTACTGGTTGGCTTCCTACTCAGGTTAGAATGAGGACGTTGGCGACTAGTGTTCAGAATAGGATTTGTGATAGGGGTCGGAAGGTTATTGATCGTTGTTTTGATGTGTGTAGAAGGGGAAGTAGGAATAGTACTAGGACTGAGGCTGCTAATGCTAGTACGCCTCCTAGTTTGTTTGGGATAGATCGGAGGATAGCGTATGCAAATAGGAAGTATCATTCTGGTTTGATGTGTGGTGGGGTTGATAGTGGGTTGGCTGGGGTGAAGTTTTCTGGGTCGCCTAGAGTGTTTGGGGAGAATAGGGCTAGGGAGACGAGGAGGATGAGCATTAGAGCGAATCCTAGGATGTCTTTTGTAGAGTAGTAAGGGTGGAATGGGATTTTGTCGCAGTCCGCTGGGATTCCTAGAGGGTTGTTTGATCCTGTTTCGTGTAGGAAGGTTAGGTGAACTAATGTGACGCCTACGATTACAAATGGTAGTAGGAAGTGTAGGGCGAAGAATCGGGTTAGTGTGGGGTTGTCTACCGAGAATCCTCCTCAGGCTCATTCTACTAGTGTTTGGCCGATGTAGGGGATTGCAGAGAATAGGTTGGTGATTACTGTAGCCCCTCAGAATGATATTTGTCCTCAGGGTAGTACGTAGCCTACGAAGGCGGTTGCTATTAGGGTTAGGAGTAGGATTACTCCAATGTTTCAGGTTTCTTTGTTCAGGTATGAGCCATAGTAGATGCCTCGGCCGATGTGGAGGTAGATGCAGATAAAGAAGAATGAGGCTCCGTTTGCGTGTAGGTTTCGAATTAGTCATCCGAATTGGACGTTTCGGCACATGTGGGCTACTGAATTGAAGGCTATGGAAGTATCTGCTGTGTAGTGTGTGGCGAGTAGTAGTCCGGTGATGATTTGGGTAGCTAGGCAGATGCCTAGGAGTGAGCCGAAGTTTCATCAGGCGGAGATATTGGATGGTGTTGGGAGGTCGATCAGGGCGTCGTTGATGGTTTTGAATAGTGGGTGGTTTTTACGAAGGTTGAGTGCCATTGGTTCAATTCTGTGTGTGGATATTAGGATGATGAGGATGGAGAGGGCAAAGGATCCTAGGTAGGCTTTGATTAGCCCGGAGTGTATGGTAGTGATGGTTTTTGCTGCTGTTTGTTGCAGGTTTGCTAGACCTTCTGGACCTATCAGTTTGTATCAGGAAAGGTCAATTAGATGGGAGGCAATGTTTTGGCTAGCTGTTAGAAGGCTTGTTACGCTGAGTCGGTGTACTAGAGGGTTGAAGTACCCTAGTGATGTGGAGAAATTTGAGAAGGGGCCTTGTTTTGTCAGGATTAGGGTTTGAGTTATTTTTGACATTTCTAGGGCTAGGGCAGCTCCAAGTACGGTGACGATGATGGCTGTGATTTTGATGTAAAGTGGTAAAGTTATAGGAGGGGTTTTTGTTGGGAGGATGTAAGAGGTGATGATGAATCCGGCTGTGATGCTGCCTAGTGCTAGGCGGGTGATTGGTGAGATCACTGCTGGGTTGTTTTCGTTTATTGGAGTTAGGGGAGGGATTCGGGTGTAACCTGTTTGGACTAGAATGGTCATTCGGATTGTGTATACTGCGGTGAAAGATGTTGCTAGGAGTGTTAGTAGGAGGGCTCAGGCGTTTAGGTATGATGTGCTTAGACATTCGATGATCTGGTCTTTTGAGTAGAATCCTGCTAGGAAGGGAGTTCCTATTAGGGCTAGGTTCCCGATGGTTAGGCAAGATGTGGTTGTTGGTAGTATTTTTTGTAGTCCCCCTATTTTTCGGATGTCTTGTTCACCGTTGAGGTTGTGGATGATTGACCCTGAGCATAGGAATAGCATGGCTTTGAAAAATGCGTGGGTTGAGATGTGTAAGAAGGCTAGTTGGGGAAGGTTTAGGCCGATTGTTACTATTATTAGGCCTAATTGGCTCGAGGTGGAAAATGCGATGATTTTTTTGATATCGTTCTGAGTTAGGGCGCATGTAGCTGCAAATAGTGTGGATAGGGCACCTAGGCATAGGCACAGGGTGAGGGCAGTTTGGTTGTTGCTGAATAGGGGGTGGGTTCGGATTAGTAGGAAGATTCCGGCTACTACTATTGTGCTTGAGTGAAGTAGGGCGGAGACAGGGGTTGGACCTTCTATGGCTGCTGGTAGTCATGGGTGGAGGCCAAATTGGGCAGATTTGCCTGTTGCGGCTAGGATCAGTCCTAGGATTGGGAGGGTGGGGGTGTCAGAGGGTGATTGGATTTGGTGAATTTCTCAGGTGTTTATGGCAGAGGCTAGTCATGCTATGCAGAGGATAAGTCCAATGTCTCCGATTCGGTTATATAGTACGGCTTGAAGGGCTGCGGTGTTGGCTTCTGCTCGTCCGTGTCATCAGCTGATTAGTAGGAAGGATATGATTCCTACTCCTTCTCAGCCAATGAATAGTACGAAGAGGTTGTTAGCTACAATTAAGATTAGTATTGCTATCAGGAATAGTAGGAGGTAGGTAAAGAATTTTGTGATGTATGGGTCTGATGCTATGTATCATGTCGCAAATTGTAGGATAGATCATGATACAAATAGGGCGATTGGGAAGAATGTGAGGGAGTAAAAGTCTATTTTTAGGCTGATAGGGATTTTAAAGTTTATAATGTATTTTCATTCTCATAGGGAGATTAGGTTTTCTGTGCCTGAGTGGATGTGGATTGTTATTGGGATCAGGCTAATGAGGAAGGCTGCTTTGACGGTGCTTGTGATGGTGGAAGGGGTATTTTTGAGGTTGTTGGAGAATAAGGGGAAGATGATTGGGGTGGATAGGGTCGCTAATGTTAGTAGTATGAATGTGCTTAGGACTATAGAGAGGTCCATTACTTTCACTTGGATTTGCACCAAGATGCGTGGTTCCTAAGACCACTGGATTGCTGTTATCCTTTGAAAGTTAAGGGGGCTGAGGTTTTAGACTCAGATGCAAGAGTTAGCAGTTCTTGTTGGTTAAACCTCCCCTCGGTAGGTAAGTAGGTTTTAACTTCTATCTTTAGAATCACAGTCTAATGTTTTGGTTTAAACTATACCTACATATAGGGACACCTGAGATAAGGCTTGGTTTAAGGATTAGGAGGATTATTGGGATTATATGTAATGCTATGAGGAGATGTTCTCGTGTGGAGCTGTTTTGGATTGAGGTGATGTGTGATGGTAAAGTGCCTCGTTGTGTTGTTGTTAGTATGTAAAGGGTGTATGAGGCGGTAAGTAGGATTGTGCCTCCTGTGAGGATTAGGGTGAGCGAGGATCAGTTGAATAGGGAGATTACGATGGTTAATTCTGCTATTAGGTTAATTGTTGGTGGGAGTGCTATGTTAGCTAGGTTGGCTAGTAGTCATCAGGTGGCTATGAGGGGTAGTAGGGGTTGTAGACCTTGGGTTAGGATTAGGATTCGGCTATGAGTGCGTTCATAGTTGGTGTTGGCTAGGCAAAAGAGCATTGAGGAGGTTAGGCCGTGTGCTACTATCAGGATTATTGCACCTGAAAATGCTCATTGGGTTTGGATTATAGTTGCGGCTACTACTAGGCCTATGTGGCTCACAGATGAGTATGCAATTAGTGATTTTAGGTCGATTTGTCGTAGGCAAATGGCGCTGGTTATTAGTGCTCCTCACAGGGACAAGGTGATGAAGGGGTAGTGAAGGTTGTGCGTTGATGGGTTTACTAGTAGAGTGATTCGTATAATGCCGTATCCTCCTAGTTTTAGTAGTAGGGCGGCTAGTAGTATAGATCCAGCAATTGGGGCTTCTACGTGGGCTTTGGGTAGTCATAGGTGTAGGCCGTATAGGGGGGCTTTAACCATGAAGGCCAGGAGAAGGGCTAGGCCTGCGATTAGGCCGGTTCATGAGGTTGGGGTTGTTGGGTGTGATAGTTTTAGTATGGGGAAGTATAGAGTACCGATTTGGTTGTGTAAATGTAAAATGGCGATTAGTAATGGGAGTGAGCTGGCTAGTGTGTAGAATAGGAGGTAGATACCGGCGTTTAGACGTTCTGGTTGGCTGCCTCATCGAGTAACTAGGATTAGGGTTGGGATTAGGGTTGCCTCGAATGCAATGTAAAATAGTATTAGTTCGGAGGCTGAGAAGGCTAGGATGATGAATGGTTGGGCTGTTAGGATTGTTACAGCGAAGATTCGTTTGCGGATGGGTGGTTCCGGTTCTAGGTGGTTTTGGCTTGCTATCACTATAAGTGGCAGAAGTCAGCATGATAGAACAAGCAATGGGGAGGAAATTTGGTCGATAGTTGTTCATGGGGTGGGGAACTTGTTCGGGTAGTATGTTGGGGTCAGTCATTGGAGGCTGATAGTGGCGATTAGTAGGCTGTGTGTGGTGATGTTAGTTCATAGGTGTTTGCATGGGGAAAGGAGGGCTAGGGGTAGTAGTATTAGGGTTGGGATGAGGATTTTTAGCATTGTAACAGGTTGAAGTTTTGTAGGTGGTCGGAGCCGTGGGTTCGGGTGGAGGCTACTAGTAGGGCTAGACCGGTTCCTGCTTCGCAGGCAGAGAATGTTAGTATGATGATGGGAAGTAGGGTGGATGATGTTGCCTGTGTTTGGATGGGTCACATGGCCAGGGCCACGTATATTGATAGTATTATGCTCTCTAAGCAGAGTAGGGCTGAAATTAAATGTGTTCGGTGGAAGGCTAGGCCTAGGCTGCTTAGGGTGAAGGCTGAGTAAAAGCTTAGATGTAGGTAGGTCATAAAGAAAGTTATAGGTTTGGTGCTATAATCTGTTGAGCCGAAATCAACTGTCTTGGTTAGACTAACTTTCTATTACTCTGCTCATTCCAGTCCTCCTTGATATCATTCGTAGATAAGGCCTAGTGTTAGTAGGATAATTAAGGTGGATGTTCAGGCTAATGTGGTGATGGGTGATTGTAGTTGGGTGGCTCAGGGTAGTGGTAGTAGGAGTGCGATCTCCAGGTCGAATAGTAAGAATAGGATTGCTACTAGGAAGAATCGAATTGAGAATGGCAGGCGGGCAGATCCTAGTGGGTCGAATCCGCATTCGTAGGGAGATAGTTTTTCTGAATCTGGGTTCGTTTGGGCCAGTCAGAAGTTCAGGGCGGTTAGGATCATGCTTAGGGCCAGGGATAGGGCTATCATAAATAGGATTATGTTCATTGTTATGCTCTCCTCTGGGGTTAAACCAGATTTTAAGGATTGGAAGTCGATTGTAATGAATATACTAGGAGAGCAGGATCCTCATCAGTAGATAGAGATGTAGAGGAATAGTCAGACAACATCTACAAAGTGTCAGTATCAAGCTGCTGCTTCGAAGCCAAAATGGTGGTTTGGTGTGAAGTGGTATTTGATTAGGCGTAGTAGGCATACTAGTAGGAATGTAGAGCCGATGATTACATGTAGGCCGTGGAATCCTGTGGCTACAAAGAAGGTTGAGCCGTAGATTCCATCGGCAATGGAGAATGGGGCTTCGTAGTACTCTATAGCTTGGAGACCGGTGAAGTAGAATCCTAGTAGGACTGTTATGGTGAGGGCTAGGATTGCTTGTTTTCGGCTAGCTTCTATGATACTGTGATGTGCTCATGTGACAGTGACTCCTGAGGCTAGTAGGATTGTGGTGTTTAGAAGTGGGACTTCTATTGGGTCTAGGGGTTTGATGCCGACTGGGGGTCATTGTCCTCCTAGTTCTGGGGTGGGAGCTAGGCTTGAGTGGAAGAATGCTCAGAAGAACCCGAGGAAGAAGAAGGCTTCTGATGTAATAAATAGGGCCATGCCGTATCGGAGGCCTTTCTGTACGGTGGGGGTGTGGTGCCCTTGGAATGTGCTTTCTCGTACGATGTCACGTCATCATTGGAATATGACTAGGATGGTGGAGGTGAGTCCAATGATTAGGAGTTGTGGGGAGTTGTAGTGGAATCATATGGTTAGTCCTGAGGTGGTGAGTAGGGCAGCGGCTGCTCCTAGAATAGGTCATGGGCTAGGGTCTACTATGTGATAAGAGTGTGCTTGGTGTGTCATTGGTGTTAGATGTTTTCTTGTAGGTATAGGCTTAGTAATAGGACAAAGACGTAGGCTTGGATTATTGCTACTGCCACTTCTAGGATTGTTAGTAGTAATAAGATTAGTAGGGTTAGGAGGGATACTATTGGTATTGTTGAGAATAGGGCTGTAGTGGCAGTGGAGATCAGTTGGATTAGGAGATGTCCTGCTGTGAGGTTAGCTGTTAAGCGTACGCCCAGGGCTAGGGGGCGGATGAGGAGGCTTGTTGTCTCGATTAATACTAGGGCTGGGATTAGGGGGGTTGGGGTTCCTTCAGGTAAGAGGTGGGCTAGGGATGCTGAGGGTTGGTTTCGTAGGCCTGTTAGGAGTGTGGCTAGTCATAGTGGGAAGGCTAAGGCTAGGTTTATGGATAGTTGGGTGGTTGGTGTGAATGTATAGGGTAAAAGTCCTAGTAGGTTGATTAGTAGAAGGAAGATTATTAGTGATGTTAAGATTATGGCTCACTTATGGCCTTTCTTGTCTAGTGGTATCATTAGTTGTTTTGTGGTTAGGTTGATGAATCAAAGCTGTAGGGTCGAGAGTCGGCTTGTGATTCATCGGTTTCCAGGTGAGGGTAGAAGGAGGGCTGGGAATGTTATTGCTACCAGGATCAGTGGGATTCCTATGAGTGATGGGCTTGAGAATTGGTCGAAGAACGTTAGGTTCATGGTCAGTTTCAAGGGGTTGTTTTATGGACTTTTGATGTTGGGTTGGATGGGGGGTTTGCAGAGATGAATGTCACTAGTTTTGGTTGAATAATTAGGGATAGGGTAAGTCATGAAGCTGTCATGATAAAAAATCAGGGGCCGGGGTTGAGTTGTGGCATACCATTAAGGAGGGATTAATCCTCTTTCTCTAGCTTAAAAGGCTAGCGCTGCTCCATAGCTTCTTAATGATTAGGCGGATAGTAGGGAGGATCAGTTTTCGAAGTTAGCTAAAGGGGTTGATTCAACTACGATTGGCATGAAGCTGTGGTTGGCTCCGCAGATTTCTGAGCATTGTCCGTAGTAGATTCCGGGGCGGGAGGCGAGGAATGAGGTTTGGTTGAGACGCCCTGGGATGGCATCAGTTTTTACGCCTAGGCTGGGTACGGCTCATGAGTGGAGTACGTCGTCAGCAGTGACGATAACTCGCACTTTGGATTCTGTGGGGACAATGACACGATGGTCTACTTCTAGTAGGCGGAAGTGTCCTAGTGGAAGGTCTTGAGTGGGGATTATGTATGAGTCGAACGTTAGGTTTTTGACGTCGGTGTATTCGTATGTTCAGTATCATTGGTGGCCGATGGCTTTTAGGGTTAGGTCTGGTTCGTTGATTTCGTCTATTATGTACAGGATTCGTAGTGATGGTAGGGCGAGTATTACTAGGACTGCGGCTGGTAGGATCGTCCATACTAGTTCGATTGCTTGGGCGTCTACAGTGTTGGAAGATAGTTTTTCTGTAAGTATTAGAGTGATTAGGTATAAGACTAAGCTGCAAATGGCTAGGGCAACCATTAGGGCGTGGTCGTGGAATTGTATTAGTTCTTCTATGATAGGGGATGAAGCGTCTTGGAAGCCTAGTTGTGAGTGGTTGGCCATGGTTGTTAGGTGAGATGTACTGGAGTTTCACCAGTAATTTAGCCTTGACAAGGCTATGTAATTGTTTTACTAACGTCTCTGATGAGAGAAAGAAGCATAGGTGGTTTATGCGGTTGGCTTGAAACCAACATATGGGGGTTCGACTCCTTCCTTTCTTGTACTTGGACGAAGGCAGGTTCTTCGAAGGTGTGGAATGGTGGTGGGCAGCCGTACATTCATTCGACGTTAGTGCTTGTTAGTTCTGGTTGGAAGGCTTTGCGTTTGGATGCGAATGCTTCTCAGATGATAAACACTAGTATGATTACGGCTGTCAGAGAGATTAGTGACCCTACTGAGGAAATAGTGTTTCAGAGTGTGTATGCGTCTGGGTAGTCAGAGTATCGTCGTGGTATTCCGGCTAGTCCTAGGAAATGTTGTGGGAAGAAGGTTAGGTTGACACCTACGAACATTACGCCGAAGTGGGTTTTGGCTCATGTCTGGTGTAGGGTATAGCCTGTGAATAGAGGGAATCAGTGCGTGAATCCTGCTAGGATCGCGAATACTGCGCCTATTGATAGGACGTAGTGGAAATGAGCTACTACGTAGTATGTATCGTGTAGGGCGATGTCTAGTGATGAGTTTGCTAGCACGATTCCTGTCAGTCCTCCAATGGTGAATAGGAAGATGAATCCTAATGCTCATAGTATTGGGGGATCTCATTTGATTGTGCCTCCGTGTAGGGTTGCTAGTCAGCTGAATACTTTGATTCCTGTTGGAATAGCAATGATTATAGTGGCGGATGTGAAGTATGCTCGGGTATCTACGTCCATTCCTACTGTGAACATGTGGTGGGCTCATACGATGAATCCTAAGAATCCGATAGATAGTATAGCTCATACTATTCCTATGTATCCGAATGGCTCTTTTTTACCTGCGTAGTAGGTTACTACGTGGGAAATGATTCCGAATCCTGGTAGAATTAGGATGTATACTTCTGGGTGTCCGAAGAATCAGAACAGGTGTTGATAAAGGACTGGGTCACCTCCTCCTGCAGGGTCAAAGAATGTGGTGTTTAGGTTTCGGTCGGTAAGTAGCATTGTGATTCCGGCAGCTAGTACGGGTAGTGATAGGAGCAGTAGTACTGCGGTGATTAGTACTGATCATACAAATAATGGGGTTTGGTACTGTGATAGGGCGGGTGGTTTCATGTTGATTGCTGTTGTGATGAAGTTGATAGCTCCTAGGATTGATGAGATGCCGGCTAGATGTAGAGAGAAGATGGCTAGATCTACAGATGCTCCGGCATGGGCTAGGTTACCTGCTAGAGGAGGGTATACTGTTCATCCTGTGCCTGCTCCCGCTTCTACTGTGGATGAAGCGAGTAGGAGGAGGAATGATGGAGGTAGAAGTCAGAAGCTTATGTTGTTTATTCGGGGGAATGCTATATCTGGGGCTCCGATTATTAGGGGAACTAGTCAGTTTCCGAAGCCTCCAATTATGATTGGTATAACCATGAAGAAGATTATTACGAAAGCATGTGCTGTAACGACTACGTTGTATACTTGGTCGTCGCCTAGTAAGGCACCTGGTTGGCCTAGTTCTGCTCGAATGAGGAGGCTTAGGGCAGTACCCACTATTCCGGCTCATGCGCCGAAGATTAGGTAGAGGGTACCGATGTCTTTGTGGTTTGTTGAGAATAGTCATCGGTTAATGAATGTCACAGGTAAGATGGCTGAGTGATTAAGCGTTAGGCTGTAGTCCTTTTTACAGAGGTTCAATTCCTCTTCTTATCGGCCCTGTGGTGAAGTTCATAGTGAGTTGCAAGCTCATTGATGTGTACTGACTGTACGCCGGGGTCTTTAGGCAGAGGCCTGTTGGTTTGGGCATATAGCTGTTAACTATAGAGTTATGGGATCGAAGCCCATCTGTCTAGTGTAAGGTTCTAGCTTAATTAAAGCGTCTGGCTTGCATTCAGAAGATGCAGGGTAACATCCTGCGAGTCTTAGCAGAAACTAAGAGGGTTTAACTCTTGTTTAAGGCTTTGAAGGCCTTCGGTTTAGGTGATCCTAAGTTTCTTAGAGGATGGTCGGGATTATGGGTGCTAGGGGGAGTAGTGTGGCGGACATGGTCACTAGAATGGCAACTGTGGCGTTGACTGGTTTGCTAGTGTGCCATTGCTTCATATGGTTTGTGGTGTGTGGGGGGAGTGTGATTGTTGCGCAATAAGCAAGTCGGAGGTAGAAGAATAGGCTAAGTAGGGATAGGAGGGCCATGGTTGTCGCTGCAGGGATTATCTCTTGTTTGGTTAGTTCTTGGATAATGAGTCATTTAGGGAGGAATCCAGTTAGCGGGGGTAGGCCTGCCATGGATAGTAGTGTGATTATTAGAGCTGCACTTAGTGCTGGGGTTTTGGTTCATGTTGTTATTAGGGTGGATAAGTTTAGGGTGTTGATTGAGTTTAGGGTAAGGAAAACAGCTGCGGTTATAATAATGTACAGGTAGAAGTTTAGTATGGCTAGTTTAGGGCTGTAGACCATAATGATGGCTATTCAGCCTAGGTGGGAGATAGATGAGAAGGCCAGGATTTTTCGGGTTTGGGTTTGGTTTAGGCCTATTCATCCTCCCAGGGCTGCAGAAATGATGGCCATCGTAACTAGTATAGTAGGATTTAGGGACTGTGAGGTCATAAAGAGTAGTGTAATTGGTGGGAATTTTATGGCTGTAGACAGTAGGAGTCCGGTAGTGAGAGAGCAGCCTTGTAGTACTTCTGGGAATCAGAAGTGGAATGGGGCTAGGCCTAGTTTTATTGCGATGGCTGAGGTCAGGATTATGGAAGATGTAGGGCAGGTTAGTTGAGTGATGTCCCATTGACCAGTATGTCATGCGTTAGTCATGCTAGAGAACAGGAGCAGGGTGGAAGCAGTTGCTTGGGTTAGGAAGTATTTAGTTGCGGCCTCAATGGATCGCGGGTGGTGCGATTTTGCAATTAATGGGAGGATGGCTAGGGTGTTGATTTCTAGTCCAGCCCAAGCGGTGATTCAGTGGTTGCTTGAGATCGTGATGGTGGATCCTATGAGTAGGCTGATGGTGAAGATTAGTTTTGCTTGGGGGTTCATTAGCAGGGGAAGGGGTTGAACCATCATTTTCGGGGTATGGGCCCGATAGCTTGTTTAGCTGACCCTACTATACTAGAAATAATATAAGGGGAGTATGGAGGGTTTTGATTCCTCTAGTGCAGGTTCAATTCCTGCTTTTCTAAGATTTATAGGAAATGAGAGGGTTGGTATACCTCTGTGCTCACTTTATCATAGTGACCCTTAATACTCAGGCACATTTCCTTGGGTAACCTTAGGTATGGGGGAAGGCCTGCGTAGCAGATAGGTATGCTAGTGTGTCATAAGCATAGGGCTAGTGTAAGAGGTAGGAAGTTTTTCCACAGTAAGTGCATTAGTTGGTCATATCGGAATCGTGGGTAGGAGGCACGAATTCATAGGAATCCAGCTGATAGGAGTAGTACTTTTGTGGCTAGGATTACAGGGTAGAGCTCTTGTGGTGGGTTAAAGATGCTTGGGTTGAAGAAAATGAGAGCTGTTAGTGTGTTTATTAGCATGATATTAGCATATTCGGCCAGGAAGAATAGGGCAAATGGTCCTGCTGCATACTCAACGTTGAAGCCTGACACCAACTCAGACTCGCCTTCTGTCAAATCGAATGGGGCGCGGTTTGTTTCAGCCAGGGTCGATACATACCACATTATAGCTAGTGGTCAGCATGGGAGTGCTAGGTAGACGGGTTCTTGGGTAACTGCCAGGGTGCTGAGGGTGTAGTTCCCACTAAGGAGAATGATTGACAATAGAATGATGGCTAAAGTGACTTCGTAGGAGATAGTCTGGGCTACCGCTCGTAATGCTCCGATTAGTGCGTATTTTGAGTTGGAGGCCCATCCGGATCAAAGGATAGAGTATACTGCTAAGCTTGACATTGCTAATAGGAACAATAGGCCTAGATTTAGGTCTGCTAGAGAGAATGGCAGGGGAAGCGGCACTCAGATGGAGATTGCTAGCAGGAGAGCTAGAATAGGTGTTATAATGAATAGAACTGGGGAAGATGTTGATGGTCGGATTGGCTCTTTGATAAATAGTTTTACCCCATCTGCCAGGGGCTGAAGTAGTCCATAGGGTCCTACGATGTTTGGGCCTTTTCGGCCTTGCATGTAGCTTAGAATTTTTCGTTCTACTAGTGTCAGGAATGCTACTGCAATTAGGATTGGCAGGATGTAGGAGAGAGCCATGATGAGGTTAATTAGGAGTGGGTAGTTGGACATGTGGGGTTAAGCTAGGGAGAGGATTTGAACCTCTGAGTTAAAGGACTTAAGCCTTTTGCATTTGCCGAGCTCTGCCACGCTAGCTTTGCCCTTTTCTAGGGTGTGGTGGAGTGTGATAGCCTTTTGTAATTAAGATTGCTTCATTACTTAAGGCGAAGGCTTGCTAGTGGTATTGGCCTCGCTTTTCCTATCCTTTCGTACGGGGAAGAGCTGATCATAGATAGAAACCGACCTGGATTGCTCCGGTCTGAACTCAGATCACGTAGGACTGTTAATCGTTGAACAAACGAACCCTTGGTAGCTGCTGCACCACCAGGATGTCCTGATCCAACATCGAGGTCGTAAACCCCCTTGTCGATATGGACTCTTGGAGGGGATTGCGCTGTTATCCCTGGGGTAGCTTGGTCCATTGGTCAATTGTATTGGGTCTGGTAGCTATTCGCACGTTGAGGAGTTGCTCTTGGTCTAGAGTGGTGCTCTAAGTTTTGGAGGATTTGTTTTTCTCCAAGGTCGCCCCAACCGAAAAACAGCAGGCCAGTGGCTTAGTGTGTAAGTGAGCCCGGTGGGTGTGTAGTTTTTTGGGGTGGCTGCTGGTTTTGAAGTTCCACAGGGTCTTCTCGTCTTATGTGTTTATCCCTGCTTTTGTACAGGGAGATCAATTTCACCGATCGCCTGCAAGAGACAGTTAAGACCTCGTTTAGCCATTCATACTAGTCCCGATTTATGGGACAATTGATTGCGCTACCTTTGCACGGTTAGGATACCGCGGCCGTTAAACATCGGGTCACCGGGCAGGCATCACCTTCAATACTTGTCTTGGGTTTGCTGAAGGCTATGTTTTTGGTAAACAGTCGGGCCTTGACGGGTTTGCCTAGTTCCTTTTGCAGGTTTTAATCTTTCTTAGTGGACGCTCCTTTGTCGGGTTAACAATGTAGTTAATACTCTGCTTGTTGGATTGGTCGTATATTGGGTGTTTGTTAATAATGTACTGATGTAAGCTTGCGTCGTAGAGGGAGAACCCTGGTTACTCATTCTAGCATTAATTCTCCTATTTGGTTATAGGTTAGCCTGTTAGTGAGGAGGGATTCGTATGGTTCTTATATTTTTATGGTACTGAGCTTTAACGCACTCTTTGTTGATGGCTGCTTGAGGGCCCACAATAGGTTTGTTGTTGGTTACTTATCCGCTCGTAGAGATTGTATTCTTTTTTAAAGGAGCTGTACCCCCTTTAAATAGCCCTTAATTCGGTTCATTAGGGTTTGTTCGTCCTTGGAGAAGAATTAAGAGTGAACTTAGATTCGTTTCACAGGCAACCAGCTATCACCCAGCTCGGTTGGCTTTTCACCTCTACCAGCAAGTCGTCCCACTCTTTTGCAACAGAGACGGGTTCGCTCAACATAGCTGCTCGCAGGTAGCTCGCTTGGGTTTCGGGGTGGCAAACTTAAATTCATTTTGCTTGGTTTTTCTTGCTAGACCATGATGCAAAAGGTACAAGGGCTGATCTTTGCTGTTTTTAGCTTATTTGTTTCATTCTTATTTCATCTTTCCCTTACGGTACGTGATCTCTATCGCTCCAATGGTGTCTTTTCTATCGCCTATACTGGGACTAGTAAATGTTTTAGTTGGACTTGGGGAGTAGCTTTGTTATTCCGGGTCAGGTAGATTGGGCTAGAATCTGGCATCAAGACGACCTGGTGTAAGCAGATATCTTTCAGGCGTAAGCTGAATGCTTTTATTAAAGCTACGTCTTGGTAATCTAAGTGCACCTTCCGGTACACTTACCTTGTTACGACTTACCTCCTCTTTGGCTTAGTAGTTTATTAGGTATATGGTGATTGGTCGCTTTTGAGGAGGGTGACGGGCGGTATGTACGTGCTCCAGAGCCGTCTTAAAGAGGGCTTGATTATCCCACTTTACTGCTAAATCCTCCTTCCAGGGACAGTTTCATATCCCTTTGCCGTTATGTTCTATCGTAGAAAATGTAGCCCATTGCTTCCATTCCATAGGCTATACCTTGACCTGTCTTATTAGCGGGTTAGGCTATTGCGCTCACTATTGTTCTGTCAGAGTAGGTGGGCTGGCGACGGCGGTATATAGGCTGTTGTCATGCAAGAAATGGTCAGGTAGTATCGTGGATCATCGATTACAGAACAGGCTCCTCTAGGTGGGTTTGGGGCACCGCCAAGTCCTTAGAGTTTTAAGCGTTTGTGCTCGTAGTTCTCGGGCGGATGCTTAGGTAATATTGAGCATCAAGATTTAGGGCCAGGCATAGTGGGGTATCTAATCCCAGTTTGGGCCCTGGCTTTCGTGGATTTCAATTGATCGTTGTTCTAAGATCTTCTTTGAAGGTGGTGGCCTTATGAGCATCTTTAGCTTGCGACAGCTCAGTTGCTTTTTAATCTTAGCTACTTGGATAACATGTGACCACACTTTACGCCGTTTGGAAAGTTAATTTGGGCCTCCTGTATGACCGCGGTGGCTGGCACAGGATTTACCGGCCCTAAGAATATTGCTATGTCTAAGTCAAGTTTACACTCATTGCTTAATATTGGCTACTGCTGAGAACCCGTGGGGGCGTGGCAAGTGCTAGACGTCTTGGGCTACAGTTAAGGTGTGCCTGATGTCCGCTCCTATCTACCTAGTGGTTTAGGTTTCCAGGGCATTTTCACTGGAGCGCGGATACTCGCATGTATAAAACTAGCAACAACTAACAGTAAGGTTAGGACTAAGTCTTTTGTTCTTGGGAGTGGTGGTCGTCCATCTTGGCGTCTTCAGCGCCATGCTTTTTTTAAGCTACAAGAAC